AACATTAGCCAGATTAGTCAACATTTATATGTTTCGATGCAACAACAAGATGTTATTTGTAACAAGTAGTTTTGTTGGTTGGTTAATTGGTCACATTTTATTCATGAAATGGGTTGGATTGGTATTATTCTGGATACGGAAAAATAATTCTATTAGATCGAATAAGTACCTTGTGTCAGAATTGAGAAATTCTATGGCTCGAATCTTTAGTATTCTCTTATTTATCACCTGTGTCTACTATTTAGGCAGAATGCCGTCGCCTATTGTTACTAAGAAACTAAAAGAAGAAACTGCCGAAACGGAAGAAAGGGGGGAAAGTGAGGGAGAAACAGATGTAGAAATCGAAACAATTTCCGAAACGAAGGGGACTAAACAGGAAGAAGGATCCATCGAAGAAGACCCTTCCCCTTCCCTTTGTTCGGAAGAAAATTCGAAGTTAGAAATACTTAAACTTAAAGAAGATAAAGACCTCCTCTGGTTTGAAAAACCTCTTGTTACTCTTCTTTTCGACTATAAACGATGGAATCGTCCAGTGCGATATATCAAAAATGATCAATTTGAAGATGCTGTCCGAGACGAAATGTCACACTATTTTTTTTTTACATGTGAAAGTGATGGAAAAGAAAGAATCTCTTTTACATATCCACCTAGTTTGTCAATCTTTTTGGAAATGATAAAAGGAAAGATACTTTTGCCCACAACTGAAAAACCCTCTTCTGAAGAATTGTATAATAATTGGGTTTATACCAACGAAAAAAAAAAAAAGAACATAAACAACGCATTTTTCAATAGAATTGATGCTCTAGAAAGGGGGTCTCTGAAACTGGATGTACTTGAAAAAAGGATTAGATTATGCAATGATGAGACTGAACAAGACTGCCTACCTGAAGGGTATGATCCTTTTTTGAACGGAACCCGCCGTGGAAGCGAAAAAAGAAAAAAGTATTTAAACTCAAGTTTGAATATGAATGAGGCTTTCTCAGAAGAAGGTTGGATTTGGATAAATAAATTTCATAATATACTTCCCACAAACTACCAAGAATTTGAAGAAAAAAAGGAAAAATTTGAGGGAAAATACTTTCTTCCAGAAGAAGGAAAACTTAATTCAGAAAATAGAACGAAATATTTATTTGATGCGGTTACACCCGATAGACATCATCAAAGAATTATAAAGGAATCCATTGGAATAAAAGAAATACGTAAAGAAGTTCCTCAATGGTCATACAAATTGATTACCAGTTTGGATCAACAAGATGGAACAATTTTAGAAGAAACAGCTGAGGATCATGAAATTAGGTCAAGAAAGGCCAACCATGTAGTCATTTTTACAGATACCGAACGTACAAATAGTACAACGAATACTAATGATGAAGTAGAAGAAGTGTTTGTCCTACGTTATGCGCAAGAATCGGATTTTCGTCGAGATATAATCAAAGGATCTATGCGCGCTCAAAGACGTAAAACAGGTATTTGGGAACCGTTTCAAACAAATATCCATTCCCCCCTTTTTTTGGACAGAATCTACAAAAAGGTTTTTTTTTCTGCTGATACCTCCCGAATTTGGAATCTTCTTTTTAAGAATTGGATGATAAAAAGTACGGAATTAAAAAATTCCAGTTTTGAGGAAGAGGCAAAAGAAAAGGATAAAAAAAGGAAGAAGAAAGGGGAGGAAAATGACCGGCTAGCAGTAGCGGAAAGCTGGGATACTGTTCTATTTGGTCAATCAATAAGGGGTTGCTTGTTAATAGCCCACTCGATTTTTAGAAAATATATTGGATTGCCTTCATTGATAATAGCTAAAAACATCAGCCGTATCTTATTATTTCAACCCCCGGAGTGGAATGAGGATTGGAGAGAGTGGGGTAGAGAAATGCATGTGAAATGTACCTATAATGGTGTTCAATTATCCGAAATGGAATTTCCAAAAAATTGGTTAACAGAGGGTATTCAGATAAAGATCCTATATCCTTTCTATCCGAAACCTTGGAACAGTTCTAAGAAACGATCCCATAATAAAAATCCAAGGGGAATAAAGGAAAATTCTTGCTTTTTGACAGTCTGGGGGATGGAAACTGAATTTCCTTTTGGTTCTCCTCGAAGACGACCTTCTTTTTTAAAACCCATTTTAAAAGACCTAGAAAAAAGAATAAAAAAAAAAAACGCACAAAGTTTTCTAGGTCTAAGAGTTTTCAAAGAAAAAACAAAAGGGTTTCTAAAGGACTCAAAAGAAAAAGAAAGCTGGACTCATAAAAAGGATTTTTTTCAAAAAAAAAGAATAAAAGAGCTTGGCAAAGTAAATCCAATTCTATTAGTTGGATTGAGAAAAGTATATGAATCGAATGAAAATAAAAAAATTTCTCTCAAAGAAAATCAGATAGTTCATGAATCGTCCAGTCGAATTAGATCAATGTCTTGGACAAATTATTCACTAACAGAAAAAAAAACAGAAGATCTGGCTGATAGGACAAGTACAATTAAGAATCAAATTGAAAAAATAATAAATGACAAGAAAAAAACGTTTCTAATTCCAGATAGAAATATTAATCCTAACGATACAAGTTGTAACGATAAAAGATTAGAAGCGCCAAAAAACTTTTGGCGGATATTCCAAAGAAGAAGTGCTAGATTAATACGTAAACGACACTCTTTTTTAAACTTTTTGATTGAAAAGATATATATGGACACCCTTCTATATCTCATTAATATTCCCAGGATCAATGCACAATTTTCCCTAGACTTAAAAAAAGGAGAGATTGATAAAAAAAGTTACAATGATGAAATAAAGAAAGAAGAAGTTGACGAAAAAAAAAAAAAAAGAATTCATGTCATTTCGACTAAAAAGAGGGCACTTTATAATATTAGTAATAAGAATTTACATCATTTTTGTGCCCCAGTTGACTTGTCACAGGCATATGTATTTTACAAATTATCACAAACCCAAGTGATTAACAAATATCACATGAGATCTGTACTTCAATATAATGGAACGTCTTTTTTTCTTAAGGATAGAATAAAGAAATTTTTTGGAACACAAGGAATACTTTATTCTGAATCAAGACATAAAAAACTTAGCAATTTTGAAACGAATGGGTGGAAAAATTGGTTAAACAGTCATTATAACTATCAATATAATTTCTCTAAGATTACATCGCCTCAATTAGCTCTACAAAAACAACGAAATGGAGTCAATCAAAGTCATACGATTTCAAACAAGGCATCAACAAAATTGGATTCATATGAACAAAAAAATGTATTTCATTATAAGAAGCAAAATGCTTATGTAATGGATTCATTATCGAGTAAAACAAAAATTTTTAAAAAACAGTATGGATATGATCTTTTATCACAGAAATATATCCATTATAGAGAAGGTAAGGATTTATATATTTCTCTATCACCATTACAAGTAAAGGGAAGCCGAAAAATTCCCTATAACTACAACACAAATAAACCCCCAATTTTTTATATGCCGGCAGGCATATATATGAGTCATTATCTAGGAGAAGATTGTATTGTTGATACGGATAAAAATCCGGATAGAAAATATTTTGATTGGAGAATCGTTTCTTTTTGTCTTAGAAAGAAGATCGATATTGAGGCTTGGGCTAATATGGATACTGAGACCCGCATGGATAAAAATACTAAAACAGGAATTAACTATTATTCAATCATTAATCAAATTGATACGAAGGATCTTTCGTATCTTGCGATTGATAAACAAATAAAACCATCCAGTGGAAAAAACTCTTTTTTTGATTGGATGGGAATGAATGAAGAAATACTAAACCGCCCCATATCAAATCTGCACCTTTGGTTCTTCCCAGAATTGTTGGGGCTATATGATACATATAGGATGAAACCGTGGATTATACCAACAAAATCACTTCTTTTCCATTTTAATGGAAATAAAACCACCAGTGAAAATAAAAAGCTAAAAAAAAAAGATCTTGAATTAGAAAATCAAAATCAAGAAGAAAAAGAAGAATCAGATCAAGAAGAAAAAGAAGAATCAGACCAAGAAGATATTGGATCAGATCTATCAAACCAAGAAAAAGAAGTTAACGAGGATGACAGTGACTCATACATGAAAAAGAGTAGAAATCAAGATAAATGGAAGAGTACCACAGAAGCGGAACTAGATTTTTTCCTGAAAAGATATTTTCTTTTTCAACTAAGATGGCATAATTCTTTGGATCAAAGAATAATTAATAGTATCCAGATATATTGTCTCCTGCTTAGACTGAACAATCCAAAGCAAATTGCGATATCCTCTATTCAAAGAGGAGAAATGCGTCTGGATATATTGCTGATTCAAAAAGATATAAATCTTACAGAATTAATAAACAAAGGAGTATTGATTATTGAACCTGTTCGCCTGTCTATACAAGGAGATGGACTTTTTATTATGTATCAAACCATAGTTATTTCACTGGTCCATAAGAGTAATCACCAAACTAATAGAAAAAACCAACAAAAAGAAAACGGTTATAATAATTCTTTTGATGAATCCATTAAAAGACATAGACATGAAAGGGTGCTTGAAAAGAGAGATGAAAAAAATTATGCTTTTGTTGTTCCTGAAAATATTTTAGCTCCTAGATGTCGTAGAGAATTGAGAATTCAAATTTGTTTAAACTCGGAAAAAATAAATGTTTTGGATAGAAAGAAAACATTTTACAATAAGAACAACATAAAGAACTGCGGTACTTTTTTGGAGGAGAGCAAGCATCTTGATAAAGATCCAAAGAATTTAGATAGAGATAGAAATAAATTAATGAAATGGAAATTTTTTCTTTGGCCAAATTATCGATTAGAGGATTTAGCTTGTATGAATCGCTATTGGTTTGATACCAGTAATGGAAGTCGTTTCAGTATGTCAAGGATATATATGTATCCACGATTTACCATCAATTAATGGTAAATCTCCTTCTTATCTATAACGTGCCAGATATGGCATGATATATGAAGGCAAACAAATGTACCCGCACATTTGTGTTATATTTATTTATATTCTGGTTTCCCGTATAGGATACTGATTCAATGACCTACGAATCTTCTTCGGCTCAATTTTTCCCTTTCTTTTTTGGGGGGGGTTGAAGAACTCGACCAGCCTTTTGTATCTATATCCGAATGAAATTGCAAATTAGATTGATTCATTAAATTTGAAAGTAAAAGGTAGTATATGAAAAAATAAATTTTTTGTGTATACCAGAACCAGATTTTAAAAACCGATATTATTTTTACTGATCGATAAACTCCATTTTTTTATAAAAGAAAAAAGGAGAAGCGCTCTTTTTATGATAAAAAAATGCATTCATCTCAGTTATTTCGCAAGAAGAAAAAGAATAAAACAAGGGGTCCGTTTCCTTTGAATTTCAAATATTAAGTTTCACCAATAAAATGCGGAGACTCACTTTCCATTTTGAATTTCACAAAAAGGACTTTTTATCTCAGAGAGGTATAGGGAAAACTCTGGTAAAACGGCAACGTTTGTTGGCTTATTTGTAAAAAAAAATAGAATACGTTATAAAGAATTAATTGGTCGGTTGGATATTCGGGAGCCAAAGACTAGTTAAGTTAATTTGAAGCTTTAGTTTGAATTATTTGATTTATTAGATCTTGAATTTTTATGAACTTTGTTTCGTTTTCAGCAATTCATGGAATAATGAATCGGGGAAAAAATATGACTGTATCAGCTACAAGAAAAGACCTCATGATAGTCAATATGGGTCCTCACCACCCATCGATGCATGGCGTTCTTCGACTCATCATTACTCTAGATGGTGAAGACGTTATTGACTGTGAACCTATATTGGGTTATTTACACAGAGGGATGGAAAAAATAGCGGAAAACCGAACAATTATACAATATCTGCCTTATGTAACGCGTTGGGATTATTTAGCTACTATGTTTACCGAGGCAATAACGGTAAATGGACCAGAACAGTTAGGAAATATTCAAGTTCCTAAAAGAGCCCGTTATATCAGAGTCATTATGTTGGAACTGAGTCGTATAGCCTCTCATTTATTATGGCTTGGCCCTTTTATGGCGGATATAGGTGCGCAGACTCCTTTCTTCTATATTTTCAGAGAGAGAGAATTGATATATGATCTATTCGAAGCTGCCACAGGTATGCGAATGATGCATAATTATTTTCGTATCGGAGGAGTAGCTGCTGATCTACCTCATGGCTGGATAGATAAATGTTTAGATTTCTGCGATTATTTTTTAACCGGGGTTGCTGAATATCAAAAGCTTATTACGCGAAATCCTATTTTTTTAGAACGCGTTGAGGGGGTAGGCGTTGTTGGTGGAGAGGAGGCAATAAATTGGGGTTTATCAGGGCCAATGCTACGAGCTTCCGGAATACAATGGGATCTTCGGAAAGTCGATCATTATGAGTGTTACGACGAGTTTGACTGGGAAGTACAATGGCAAAAAGAAGGGGATTCATTAGCCCGTTACTTAGTCCGAATCGGTGAAATGACAGAATCCATAAAAATTATTCAACAAGCTTTGGAAGGAATTCCGGGAGGGCCCTATGAAAATTTAGAAGCCCGACGCTTTGATAAAGCAGGGGATTCTGACTGGAATGATTTTGACTATAGATTTATTAGTAAAAAAACATCTCCTACTTTTGAATTGTCAAAACAAGAACTTTATGTGAGAGTAGAAGCCCCAAAGGGGGAATTGGGGATTTTTCTGATAGGGGATCATAGTGCTTTTCCTTGGAGATGGAAAATTCGTCCTCCGGGTTTTATCAATTTGCAAATTCTTCCTCAGTTAGTTAAAAGAATGAAATTGGCGGATATTATGACGATACTAGGTAGTATAGATATCATTATGGGAGAAGTTGATCGTTAATATGATAATTGATACGACAGAATTACAGGCTATCAATTCTTTTTTCAGATTGGAATCCTTAAAGGGGGTCTATGGTCTTATATGGTTGCTTGTCCCTATTTTTACTCCTGTATTGGGAATCACGATAGGAATACTAGTTATTGTGTGGTTAGAAAGAAAAATATCTGCGGGGGTACAACAACGTATTGGACCCGAATACGCGGGTCCTTTGGGAATTCTTCAAGCTCTAGCAGACGGGACAAAATTACTTTTTAAAGAGGATCTTCTCCCATCTAGAGGGGATATTCTTTTATTCAGTCTCGGACCCTCTATAGCAGTCATATCCATTTTACTAAGTTATTCAGTAATTCCTTTTGGATATCGTCTTGTTTTAGCTGATCTCAGTATAGGTGTTTTTTTATGGATTTCTATTTCAAGTATTGCTCCTATTGGACTTCTTATGTCAGGATATGGGTCAAATAATAAATATTCTTTTTTGGGTGGTCTACGAGCTGCTGCTCAATCGATTAGTTATGAAATACCATTAACTCCATGTGTGTTATCAATATCTCTACGTGCGATTCGTTGGGGCATGAACTTTTACCTAATTTTTTCTAGGAAAGAAGTTGAATGGAGTGAATAGAGATCCTCGTTTTTTTATTCGTCATTCGGGGTGATGACCTAAACCAGATAGTTATATGAGTGAAACAAAACAGCTTCTAAATTAGCAGTAAAAAGGTTGAGACTCATTCCCTATGTACAAGAGTTAAGCAAAAAAAGAGAAATTACCCCAAGGTTGGTTGATTAGTCATCACGGTTTGAAGCGGGTAGAAAAGATCAACTGGCTAGAGTTTTGTTTTAACTATTCTATTATATTGTATGTATTACCATACCGGGGATCGAGCAAAAATGAGTGGACGGTTAGGAACACCAAAATACACAAAGGATTAGTAACGGAGATAATGTAAGTTACCAAAAAAGGTATTTCTGCATAAACGGAATCATAATGGGGCTTTAAGTTGGTAGAAACGAGAAAGTAGTACTTCCCCACGATCCCGATCCCGAGTATGGTCCTATCCACAGGTGAAATAAATAATTATCAGGAACGAAGTAATCCTTTTTTTTTTGAGCCCACTTTTACTTTTCTTAGAAAGAAGAATAGGAACGAAATAAATAGGTTGAAATACCTACTTAGACAACGAGTATTTTATTCAAGGATTAAGTTATTACTGAATAAAGACAAATTTTAATTAGAAAGGATAAGATCAATTCGGAAGCACCCTTTTTTCTATTATAGCAGACGGAATTGCATTGGTTTAATTTGTGACTCCTCGATACATCTTGATTCTATCTAACACATATCGAGATAATACCGAACCAGTCCTTAGATTTAGTTAAGGCCATCGAGGAGCCGTATGAGGCTGAAGTCTCATGTACGGTTCTGCAATAGCGATGGAAGCAGTGATGTTATCACCTACTATAATTATCTAACAGTTCAAGTACAGTTGATATAGTTGAGGCGCAGTCAAAATATGGTTTTTGGGGGTGGAATCTGTGGCGTCAACCTATAGGTTTTGCAGTTTTTGTAATTTCTTCCCTAGCAGAATGTGAGAGGTTACCCTTTGATTTACCAGAAGCCGAAGAAGAATTAGTAGCAGGTTATCAAACCGAATATTCAGGTATAAAATTTGGTTTATTTTATGTTGCTTCCTATCTAAATCTACTAGTTTCTTCATTATTTGTAACAGTTCTTTATTTAGGGGGTTGGAATCTTTCTCTTCCGTACATATTTCTTCCTCATTTCGAAATTTCTGAAGTGGGTGGAGTTTTTGGAATGACAATTGGTATTTTTATTACATTAGCTAAAGCTTATTTGTTCCTGTTCATTCCTATTACAACAAGATGGACTTTACCTAGGATGAGAATGGATCAACTATTAAATCTTGGGTGGAAGTTTCTTTTACCTATTTCTCTAGGGAATCTATTATTGACAACTTCTTTCCAACTCTTTTCACTCTAAGGGCATACGATATTCTATTCTCGATTTAGAACTTCTCTCAAACAAGAGAAAGAAACTTAAAATTATTCATAGATATTCACGATATGCTCCCTATGGTAACTGGGTTCATTAATTATGGTCAACAAACAGTAAGAGCTGCAAGATATATTGGTCAAAGTTTCATGATTACCTTATCCCACACGAATCGTTTACCCGTAACTATTCAATATCCTTATGAAAAATTGATCACATCAGAGCGTTTCCGCGGTCGAATCCACTTTGAATTTGATAAATGCATTGCTTGTGAAGTATGTGTTCGTGTATGCCCTATAGATCTGCCCGTAGTTGATTGGAAATTAGAAACGGATATTCGAAAAAAGCGATTGCTTAACTATAGTATTGATTTTGGAATCTGTATTTTTTGTGGGAACTGCGTCGAGTATTGTCCAACAAACTGTTTATCGATGACTGAAGAATATGAACTTTCTACATATGATCGTCACGAATTGAATTATAATCAAATTGCTTTGGGTCGGTTACCAATGACAGTAATTGGAGATTACACGATTCGAACCATTATGAATTCTACTCAAATAAAAAAAGCCACGGGTAAACTCCTTGATTCAAGAACTATTACCGATTACTAAGATTCCGTTTTAATCTAAAGGAGCGGAGCTTCTTTTATTTTGTTCGGTTAATAACTAAAAAAAAACGCGCTCTTATTGATTGGTGATTTGTGAGAATCACGGCTTACTATTCGCGAGAATTTCTATATATAAGCAATCGGATAGAGAAATGGAATGAATTAATCTATCTACATCAACCCACACCCCGTATAGGATTAAATTAAATAAGTAACTTATCATAAAAATAGGGTAACTTTCTTTTTCTGGTCTAGTCAATAAGATTATGAAACATTTCGACTTATTTATCTCTTATTTTACATATAATGGATTTAACTGGACCAATACATGATTTTCTTTTAGTTTTTTTGGGATTGGGTCTTATAGTAGGAGGTCTAGGAGTGGTATTACTTACTAATCCTATTTTTTCTGCCTTTTCATTGGGATTGGTTCTTGTTTGTATATCCTTATTTCATATTCCATCGAATTCCCATTTTGTAGCTGCTGCACAACTCCTTATTTATGTGGGAGCCATAAATGTCTTAATTATATTCGCTGTTATGTTCATGAACGACTCAGAATATTACAATGATTTCAGTCTTTGGACTGTTGGGGATGGGGTAACTTCACTGGTTTGTACAAGTATTTTTGTTTCACTAATAACTACTATTCCAGATACGTCATGGTACGGGGTTATTTGGACTACAAGATCAAACCAGATTTTGGAGCAAGATTTGATAAATAAAGGTCAACAAATCGGGATTCATTTATCAACTGATTTTTTTCTTCCTTTTGAGCTTATTTCTATAATTCTTTTAGTTTCTTTGATAGGTGCAATTGCTATGGCTCGTCAGTAATAAATACCGAGAAAAAAGAATTATTTTGTTCTGGCTTAGCCTATCCATTTTCCTTCAATTCCATGGTCAGATTTTTCAGGTATAAAATGTAAATTTTTTCTTTTAGTTCAATCTATTACCAATATCTTCCTTAGTTCTGTACTTGTTAGATTCGAGTCAACCAAATTCGTTAAGGTTGAATTGTTGTTCATTTTGAAATTAAAGAAATTCAGATTGAGGAGGGTTTGGGTAATGCTGCTTGAACATGAACTTGTTTTGAGTGCCTATTTATTTTCTATTGGTATTTATGGATTGATCACAAGTCGAAATATGGTTAGAGCACTTATGTGTCTTGAGCTTATATTGAATGCAGTTAATATGAATTTCGTAACATTTTCTGATTTATTTGATAGTCGTCAATTAAAAGGAGACATTTTTTCCATTTTTGTTATAGCTATTGCAGCCGCTGAAGCAGCTATTGGGCCAGCCATTGTTTCGTCCATTTATCGTAACAAAAAATCAATTCGTATCAATCAATCGAATTTGTTGAATAAATAATGGTAATTAGATTAATGTGTTAATCATACAAATAACGAATAAAATATTTATCAATGCAAATTAATATTATATACGACAGAAGCGACTATGTTTGCTAAAGAGTAATAAATCAAAGTATCTTGGCCCTCTCTCATGACCAAATATATAAGTTAATTTTTTAGAAAACAATTTTGGTTAATTATTGATTCGTCTGGTGTCTACAATATATGATTCCGTTTTTTTACTAGATCGAAAATTTATGATGTTCAAAAAGTGGATAGATCCAATGTCACATTCAGTAAAGATTTATGATACATGCATAGGGTGCACTCAATGTGTACGAGCCTGCCCCACAGATGTATTAGAAATGATACCTTGGGACGGATGTAAAGCTAAGCAAATAGCTTCTGCTCCAAGAACAGAAGACTGTGTGGGTTGTAAGAGATGTGAATCCGCTTGTCCAACAGATTTCTTGAGTGTCCGAGTTTATTTATGGCATGAGACAACTCGCAGCATGGGTCTAGCTTATTGATACGTTCCAGAAAGCTTAACTTGAATCCATTTTTTTATCTTTACCGACAAAACCCCGTGCTCGAAATAGGCTATTTTCTCGAGTACGGGGTTTTCTGGTCAAAGTGTATCTTATCTTGTCTTTACTACGAATTTTTTTCCTTGGTTAACAATAATTGTTGTTTTGCCGATATTCGCGGGTTTTTCCATTTTCCTTCTCCCTCATAGAGGAAATAAGGTCATCCGATGGTATACTATATCTATATGCCTATTGGAACTACTTCTAACGACCTATGTATTCTGTTATCATTTCCAATTGGATGATCCATTAATTCAATTAGAACAGGATTTTAAATGGATTAATTTTTTTGATTTTCACTGGAGACTCGGAATCGATGGAATTTCCATAGGACCCATTTTATTGACGGGATTCATCACAACTTTAGCTACTTTAGCGGCCCGGCCAGTTACTCGGGATTCACGACTGTTCCATTTCTTAATGTTAGCAATGTACAGCGGTCAAATAGGACTTTTTTCTTCTCGAGATCTTTTACTTTTTTTTATCATGTGGGAGTTAGAATTAATTCCTGTTTACCTACTTTTATCCATGTGGGGGGGGAAGAAGCGTTTGTACTCAGCTACAAAGTTTATTTTGTACACTGCAGGGGGTTCTATTTTTCTCTTAATGGGAGTTCTTGGTATGGGTTTATATGCTTCTAACGAACCAACATTGAATTTCGAAACATTAGCGAATCAATCATATCCTGTGGCGTTAGAAATAATATTCTATTTTGGTTTTCTTATTGCTTATGCTGTCAAATCACCGATTATACCTCTACATACATGGTTACCAGATACCCACGGAGAAGCACATTACAGTACATGTATGCTTCTAGCCGGAATCTTATTAAAAATGGGAGCATATGGGTTGGTTCGGATCAATATGGAATTATTACCCCATGCTCATTCCATTTTTTCTCCCTGGTTGATTATTGTAGGCACAGGGCAAATAATCTATGCAGCTTTAACATCTCCTGGGCAACGCAATTTAAAAAAGAGAATAGCCTACTCTTCCGTATCTCATATGGGTTTTACAATTATAGGAATAGCCTCCGTAACCGATATGGGACTCAACGGGGCCATTTTGCAAATAATTTCTCATGGATTTATTGGTGCGGCGCTTTTTTTCTTGGCAGGAACGAGTTATGATAGAATACGTCTCGTTTATCTCGACGAAATGGGAGGAATCGCTATCCCAATGCCAAAAATATTTACAATGTTCAGTAGTTTCTCGATGGCTTCTCTTGCATTGCCGGGAATGAGTGGTTTTGTTGCCGAATTGGTAATCTTTTTTGGCATAATTACCAGCCCCAAATATCTTTTAATGCCAAAAATACTCATTACTTTTGTAATGGCAATTGGAATGATATTAACTCCTATTTATTCATTATCTATGTCACGCCAGATGTTTTATGGATACAAGCAATTTAATGCCAAAAATTCTTATTTTTTTGATTCTGGACCACGAGAACTTTTTGTTTCAATCTGTATCTTTCTGCCAGTAATAGGCATTGGTATTTATCCAGATTTCGTTCTCTCACTATCAGTTGACAAGGTAGAAGCTATTTTATCTAATTACTTTTCTCGATAGTTTGCATGAATAAGACATAAAAGAAAAAGAAGTCTTATTTTTCCTTATCTTAATCTTAAATAAAAAAAGAAGTGAATTGTAATCAGATACGTTTGGAATTTTAGAGAACCGGTTCAATTACTACTTGATTGAACCGGTTCTCTAAAACTCACACAAACTTTCATTACATATGCTATTTCTATGTATTAGGTCACGTCTTCGATTAAGATGCTAATGTGAATGAACCATAACTATGTAGGCCTATTCCTAATAGATTGACCCCAAAATAGCATACCCAAATTATAAGAAATCCCATAGAAGCTACAATTGCGGAATTTGTGCCTTGAAAATTTTGGTTGGTTCTAATATGTAAATAAATAGCAAATATAGTCCAAGTAATAAATGCCCAAGTTTCTTTGGGGTCCCAATTCCAATATGACCCCCACGCCTCATTAGCCCACACTGCTCCTGAAAGAATACCAACCGTTAAAAAGAGAAATCCTAGACTAATAACACGATAACTCCAACGATCCAATTGCTGAATCAATTGATACCTGTGATAATTTCTAAATGAAAGTAAAGAATTGTTTAGTGCATTGCTTCTTTCATTTACATATTGAATCTCATCAAAATCAAATGAAAACGGCCCAATTAATGAATGATTGTTTTTACCAAAGACCCCTAGGCTTTTTCGAAATGTAATGACTAGAAGAGATACTGATAATAATGATCCACATAAAAGAGCTGCATAGCTCAATATCATCATACTTACGTGCATCATTAACCACTGAGATTGGAGGGCAGGTACTAATATTGTGGATTGATGCATTTCAGTCAAAAGACCTGAAGTAGCAAATCCTTGGGTAAAAATAGTACTTGGTGCAGTTATTGCGCTTAAATCATTTTTATGATTCCATATTTTAGGAACCATATGAATAATGGAAAAGCCCCATGAAAGGAAGATTAATGATTCATATAAATCACTTAAGGGGAAATGTTCCGAATAAATCCAACGAGTAACTAATAATCCTGTTATACAAAAAAAGGTAGCTATCATGCCCTTTTCTGACGAATCATGTAGTCCTATGGTTTCGTGGACTAAAAAGGTCATCAAATAAATCGTAATTACAATTGAAACAATTGAAAAAGAGATGTGAGTTAATATATGTTCTAAAGTCGAAAATATCATAAAAAATCCTAAAATAAAAAGAGAGTCCTTTAACACTGGAATGGAAATGCGTAATCCATTTCATTTTCATTATAGGATTTATTGTATCTCTTTTAGAAGATGCCGCCACTCGGACTCGAACCGAGATGCTCTAGCACTGCTTCCTAAGAGCAGCGTGTCTACCGATTTCACCATAGCGGCTTGCTCGAAAGCATAATAGCCCATCCGCACTCAAACGTCGAGATTGTAAGGAGTCAATTCAATGTAATATGTTTTAGGAAAAATGCAAATCAAATTAAAGGCCCCCTCTCATTTCTATTTGAACGTTCAATAATCTCTTATAGGATGATTTTCGTCTTAACGATTGACTTTTCGAGAGGTTTCCGTTCTCCCAAAACGGATTAGTCGGAACTAGAGAGTTCTGCTCTCAATTCAGGTATAGAAATAAAAAACCCCTTTCTTTATTGATTCTTTTTTGAGGATTTCATGGGTCCGAACAAAACGAAAAAATCTATTGTATCCATAGTCATTAAAAAAAAAACCTCAAAAGAAAAGTGAAACTTTCTATCAAGTACTATGTTTTTTCGTTTGACCAAAAAAACATAGTACCTTTTTCTTTTGGAAATGAAAGGCTTCCTATCCTAAATAGGACAATCGAAAGTGCCACCTCATATTGATCAGTTAAAAATAGAAGTTAATGGGAATCGTTCATCTTATCAATTTAATTATCAAATTCATCGAGGCATATTGATTTAGATTATTCCAATACTTGTTTATTTGTTTGTTGCACAAAAAAACTTTTTGAATTCCCGGTAGAAAGAGATTTTGCTAAGGAAAAAGCTTTTAGCGCAGCCAAATATCCTTTTCTTTTCCAAATGTTTTTACGAATACGCTTTTTTGATATAGAAGTACGTTTCTTTGGAACGGCCATTTTTAAATAAAGAGGTTACTCATTGTTATAGTTGGATGTGAAAGACATGTATTGTTCAAAATGCGTCATTTTTTCTTTAGCTATATATTTATCCCTAGATCATACTTTCTTGATAATATACAATATGGATGTGTGAGTTCCATATAGGATTTCCGGAGAAAAGTTGGATATCTTCATTTCTTCTTTATTTTCGGAATACTTTAATTCACATTTTTATTACATACAATATCCAAATAAAGAAGAATTTTTATATACTAATCTTCGTTCGAATCTATATCTATGTCACCGTCATAAAAAAGGGGGCTGCGGCTCATCGTATTCTATTTTATTTAAGAAAATAAAGAGAAAAATTGGAAAACGCTTACCTTAATTTAAGAGAAGAATACTGTAACTGTAACCTTTTTTCTATAAATTCATCAATTCAATAGAGTACAGTACCCTTAATTAAATGAAAATTTCAAAATAGGAAAAAAGGAATGAGACTGATATGGAATCTGTTAATATAATAAACACTTGAGAAAAAGCCATTTAACTAATTCCGTTTTTCAATTCTACACGAAGTCGTGGGTATCAAAGTGCCGAATATCGTAGAGTTTTCTAAAAGTATCCGTTGTTTTGGGGGAATAGAATCTAGAATCCACCCGAGAAGAATTAGTAAAGTCTTACAAATATACTAACTCAAATCACACGGTCTTTTTGGGGGGTCAAGTTTTTGATAGATCCTATGTTCAATAAAGTTATTGATGGATCTTACATACCAGAATAAAGTACTTTTTTACTATAATTAAATTACTTAATTGTTTTTCCTTGATCAATGAATATGGATTATAATAATAATAAAGAAATTGAAATTGCATATTCTGATTCTGTATCTTCATAAATATCCTAGTTAATCACTAAGCGGTACCTTTTTTAAAATGATTTGATTTTTTGACCTATTGTAACTTCTGAGTTTTTCTTTTTTGGAGGGAAAGAATTAGAAAGGTTTAAGAATTCAAAATTCTATTTTAGTTCTGTCTTTTCTTTATTTTATTGCTCCTTCCGAAAGATATAAGAGCTGGTGAATTGAAAAAAAAAGTTTTATTTTCTTATGGAACATACATATCAATATGCATGGATCATACCTTTCGTTCCACTTCCAGTTCCTATAGCAATAGGGGTGGGGCTTCTCCTTGTTCCAACGACAACAAAAAACCTCCGCCGTTTCTGGGCTTTTCTTAGTGTTTTATTACTAAGTATAGTTATGCTTTTTTCAATCGATCTGTCTATTCAACAAATGAATGGTAGTTCCATCTATCAATATTTATGGTCTTGGACTATAAATAATGATTTTTCTTTAGAGTTTGGCGACTTGATCGATCCACTTACTTCTATTATGTTAATATTAATCACTACTGTTGGAATTATGGTTCTTATTTATAGTGATAATTATATGTCTCATGATGAGGGATATTTGAGATTTTTTGCTTATATGAGTTTTTCCAATACTTCCATGTTAGGATTAGTTACTAGTTCAAATTTAATACAAATTTATATTTTTTGGGAGTTAGTTGGAATGTGCTCGTATCTATTAATAGGTTTTTGGTTCACACGACCAATTGCAGCAAATGCTTGTCAAAAAGCGTTTGTAACTAATCGTGTAGGGGATTTTGGTTTATTATTAGGAATCTTAGGTCTTTATTGGATAACGGGTAGTTTCGAATTTCGAGATTTGGTTAAAATAGTCACTAACTTGATTGAGAATAATGGTTTAAATTCTTTATTTCTTACTCTGTGTGCCGCCCTATTATTCCTTGGTGCAGTTGCGAAATCTGCACAATTCCCCCTTCATGTATGGTTACCTGATGCCATGGAGGGGCCTACCCCTATTTCAGCTCTTATACACGCTGCTACTATGGTAGCAGCGGGAATTTTTCTTGTAGCTCGACTTTACCCTCTTTTCACAGTTATACCTTACATAATGAACCTTATTTCTTTGATAGGTATTATAACCGTACTTTTAGGAGCCACTTTGGCCCTTGCCCAAAGAGACATTAAGAGAAGTTTAGCTTATTCGACAATGTCGCAGTTGGGTTATATTATGTTAGCTTTAGGTATGGGATCATATCGAGCTGCTTTATTTCATTTGATCACCCATGCCTATTCAAAAGCATTATTATTTTTAGGCTCCGGATCCATTATTCATTGTATGGAAAGTATTGTTGGATATTCTCCAAATCAAAGTCAAAATATGGCTCTTATGGGCGGGTTAACAAAATATATGCCGATTACGAAAACAGCTTTTTTGATAGGTACACTTTCTCTTTGTGGTATTCCACCTCTTGCTTGCTTTTGGTCAAAAGATGAAATTCTTAGTGATAGTTGGGTATATTCACCTATTTTCGCGATAATAGCTTATTTCACAGCCGGATTAACTGCATTT